AGTGCTTCCTTAGGATTTAAACTTCCATTTGTCCATATTTCGAGAAAGAGTATCTCTTGTTTTTCATTCCCATTCACATAAGAATGAATACTATGATTTACATTTCGAACAGGCATGAATACAGCATCTATAGGATAACATCCATCTTGAAAGTTTTTTTGTTTTTTTATACGATACCCACGATTCCTCTCGATTTCTAATCCAATACCAAAATTAATAGGTTTCGTTACGTTGGCTATATGTTGTGTATTATCAATGATTTCCACAGAGGGTGGTAAAATGATGTCTTGAGCGGTTACATATCCAGGACCTTTGAAACAAATAGATGCTTCCCGAGTTCCATACAGATTACTTCTCAATACAATATCTTTCAAATTCATTAAAATTTCATGTACGGATTCTTGAATACCTACTATGGTAGAATATTCATGTGGTATTTTGTCTGATTTTAAACATGTGATACAAGTTCCCTCTATTTCTCCGAGTAAAACTCTTCGCATTGCAATGCCTATTGTATCGCCTTGACCTTTCATAAGTGGAGACAGAATAAAGCGTCCATAATAAAGACGTTTACTGTCTATTCTTGATTCAACACACTTCCATTGTAGTGTCCGAGTAGATACTCTTATTTTCTCTCGAACCATAGTAATATATTATTTTGATCAAATCCTTGACTTGTTTATTTCTCTTGAAATCTTTTCCATGTTTATTTTTAGTTTTACACACGTCTTTTTTTAGGGGATCTACATCCATTATGTGGCATAGGTGTTACATCTCGTATAAAATTTAATAGTATACCACTTCTACGAATAGCCCTTAATGCCGCATCTCTTCCGAGACCTGGACCTTTTATCATGACTTCTGCTCGTTGCATGCCCTGATCCGTTACTGTTCGAATAGCGCTTCCTGCTGCGGTTTGAGCGGCAAAAGGCGTCCCCCTTCGTGTACCCTTGAATCCACAAGTACCGGCGGAGGACCAGGAAATCACCCGCCCTTGTACATCTGTAACAGTCACAATAGTATTGTTGAAACTAGCTTGAACATGAATAACTCCCTTTGGTATTTTACGAGTATGCTTACGCGAACCAATACGTCCATTTTTACGTGAACCCATTTTAGGTATAGGTTTTGCCATATTTAATTCTTTCATAAAAATAAATCCAAGATATATGCTATGGATATATCCATTTCATGTCAAAAAACAGATTCTTTTTCATTTTCTAACTAGTTTCGAACTATAATAAATATTTTTTATTTTTATAAAGTCCTCGTTTGTAAAAATATTATCCTTGTCTTTGTTTATGTCTTGGATTAGGACAAATTACTATAATTCGCCCCCGTCTTCGAATCAATCGACATTTTTCACAAATTTTCCGAACGGAGGCCCTTATTTTCATATTTGCCATTCCTTAATAAGTTAATCCAAAATTCAATTATTGGAAGAAAATAAGGTTTCCTTAAATTTAGAATTTATAATTGTAGCCTTCCTCACAAAAATAATGTTGAAGTTCAAAAACGCCCTAATTAAATTGAATGACTTCTTTTTTTTCTTTCCCAATTGTATACCTATAAAAAGTACATTGAATTTTTTCGGAAACATAGCCTATAATCAAAATACAATTTGTATTTCTTATTTATTATATAAGGGAACTTGAAACATACCTTGGGGAAGTTATTCATTTAGTAATGAAATCTTCGTGAGTTCCCCTTTTTTCCAATTCCAGTTAAACCTCCTTCTCGCATTCACTATTATATATTCTCATTCACTATTCTATATTATATAAGTATAAGGGGTGAAAGAATCTTAAAAACTTGTGTTTTCTATATCTTTTTTACAAAAATGGATAGAAGCTTCTCATAGAATTCCAATGTTAGAAAGATTACCATATATAACATAAAACTTCTCCACCGATTCTCTCTACTCGAGCCTCTCGATCTGTCATTATACCTCTAGAAGTTGAAAGAATTACAATTCCCATGCCCCCTAAAATTCGAGGGATTCTTTGATAATTCGAATAGATTCGTAGACCGGGTGTACTGATCCGTTTTAAATTTAAAAAACTTTTATATGATCCTTTTCTATTTCTTCTATACCGGAGAGTTAAAACTAAAAAATATTTGCCGTTTTCTCTATGTTTTCTGACGTTTTCAACAAAACCCTCTCGTAAAAGTATTTTTACAGTGTTTTCTGTGATGTTAGTAAATGGTATTTGAACCATTCCTTTTTTATTCATGTCAGCATTTCGTATATAGGTTATTATGTCAGCGATGGTGTCCTTACCCATGGTAAACGAAAATGATTGTTGCACCTTACTTTCTATATAATCAACATGCTCCTTTTATTTATGTTAGATTTTTTTTCTATTTCTATCTCTTATATATATATAATAATTGCTACTTCTGATACTTATTAAGAATTATTACAAAAAGGGATATATGTGAGATAAAATACATTAATTAATCCATTTTATTCACAGAATAATGTATTCATTTCACGGTTTCGTCTTATAATACCTCGGGTGCTAATGAAACTATTTTAGTGAAATTTAATTGTCTCAATTCTCGGGCGATTGCACAAAAGATTCGAGTTCCTTTGGGATTTCCTTCTTGATCAATAACAACTGCAGCATTATCATCATACTGAATTATTATACCGTTGCTACGTTTGAGTTCTTTACAAGTACGTACAATTACAGCTCTGATCACTTCTGATCGTTCTAAGTTCGTATTTGGTACTGCTTCTTTGATTACAGCAACAACAATGTCACCAATATAAGCATATCGTCGATTACTTGCTCCTAGGATTCGAATACACATCAGTTCGCGTGCTCCGCTGTTATCAGCTACATTCAAACGAGTTTGAGGTTGAATCATATCATTTTTTTGTTCTTTCAGTCCAAAGATTGAAGTAAAAATATTCTGTGTTCAAAAAAAGGAATCTACATTTGCATTTTTTTTGTTTTCATCTTAAAGACCTCTTTCCTTTGGTTCTAATTTATTATCCTGAAATAATGAATTGAGTTCGTATAGGCATCTTGGATGATGCTATTGAAATAGCCTTTCTTGCTATATTTTCTGGGACCCCGCCCATTTCATAAAGTATTTTCCCAGGTTTAACGACAGCTACCCAATATTCGGGAGATCCTTTTCCCGAACCCATACGTGTTTCAGTAGGTCTTACTGTAACAGGTTTATCTGGAAATATACGTACCCATATTTGTCCACCTCGGCGAACATTTCGTGACATTGCTCGTCGTCCCGCTTCTATTTGTCTAGATGTTATCCAGGCGGGCTCAAGTGCCTGAAGAGCATATCTTCCGAAGCAAATATGATTACCTCGATAGGATATTCCTTTCATTCTTCCTCTATGTTGTTTACGAAATCTGGTTCTTTGGGGGTTATAATTGATGGTTGTTTCTCAATTCCATCTCTATTACAGAACCGTACATGAGATTTTCACCTCATACGGCTCCTCGCGAATGAAGCAATTCAATATAGATATATTGATTAAATCGATAAAAAAATATGTACTAATATTCATATGTTTAATCAATAATTGAATTATGGTATTTTTTAAGATTTCATAGAATCTATTGGTCTATTCAAAATTTTTATATCTTGTTTTGATATAGAACTCAATATGTATTCTTAATAAATAAAATAAACAATTTATTATATATCCGTATATAACTTAACTAGAGAATCTTGTTTTGTTATATTATAAGCTTCTAATTAATCTTTCTTTTTTTTTTTATTGGATTAGAAAAAATAGAGAAAAAATTTCAAGAAAATCCAAATTATCGCGGGCGAATATTTACTCTTTTATTATCAAATTCAGATAGAATGTAGTAGGGCACAACTCCTAAAAAAATGGATTGCTTTTTGGTTTCTTCCGCCATCCCACCTAATCAATTTTGAAGATTTGTTTTTAATAAAATCTTAAGTATTTGCAGGTTTCGTCGTTCTCATCGCTTCTCGATTAATGGTTAGGTCCGAATTCTACAATGGAGCCTCTCTCATATCTAATCATATCTAATAATTAATAAATATTTGAATATTGTTTTTTCTTGAATCAATATTCTCAGTTTTTTTTGATTCAGAGCTCTTAATTTTTTTATGTTACGAATATATTCATAAATATATGAATATCGATTTATATTGATGCTTTATTACACTACCTTTTATGAGATGACCCATAGACCTTTACATATTCGAATTCTATATCATTGATATATTTTTCTCTCTTTCTTTCAACCCTTCATTTATCCATATATTCTTAATTGCTTTACAACTAATAATATAATAAGGTTTTTTTATTTTTTTTTATGTTGCACAATATTTTAGTTGCTATAATTTTTAATTATATTATCAATATATATATCATATCTTTTGTTTTGACTAGCTCTTTAGATCTAGATAATCCGAAGCAATGCGTTGGTTATTAGTTTTTTTTTTTATTAATTTATACTATGAATCTATTTCTTTTTTTTTTTGTTAAAATAAAATGGAACCATTCTAAAAAAACTAACGAGTCGCACACTAAGCATAGCAATATTATCAATATCAAATGATTAATTTCATTTTTTAGTCAATTCAACCTTATAAAATTTAAAATTTTTGGGGAATAAAAATAGAAAAATTTTTCATTTTTTTTATATTAATATAGGAAATTAACGGAAAATATGTTATTCTTTATTTAGAAATATCCAAACTTTGATTCCTAAAACCCCATAAATAGTTCGAACTGTATAGCAACAATAATCAATTTGAGCTCGAATGGTTTGTAGAGGAACCCTACCCTCTCTGATCCACTCAACACGTGCAATTTCTTTTCCATCGATACGTCCTGCAATTTGTACTTGAACTCCTTTTGTACCCGCTTGTTCAGTTAATTCAATGGCTTTTTTCATTGCTTTACGAAATGAAACTCTATTTTTTAATTGTCCAGCTATAAATTCTGCAAGAATATTAGGGTGTTTATAAGCATTTGCAACTCTTGC